TTACCAGAATGGTATTTCTTTCCTGTATTTCAAATACTTCGTACAGTACCCAATAAATTATTAGGTGTTCTTCTAATGGTTTCAGTGCCTGCAGGATTATTAACAGTACCTTTTTTAGAGAATGTTAATAAATTTCAAAATCCATTTCGTCGTCCAGTAGCGACAACTGTCTTTTTGATTGGTACCGGAGTTGCCCTTTGGTTGGGTATTGGTGCAACATTACCTATTGATAAGTCGCTAACTTTAGGTCTTTTTTAAAAAAAAAATTGTGATGAAATAACACGACGCGTGTATCTAGGGAATAGTCGCTTCAAAGCGAATTAGCCCTAGATACGTCTAGTTAAAAAAACACACAATAAACGAAATGAATTAAAATTTTTCAAGAAAAAAATTGCCTTTTTCTAGAATGACTAATATCTGTTTTACACCTTCTAGGCGCAAATCCTCTATTTTCATAAGATCTTCTTGCCTGTTATCCAAAAGGTCTAATAATGTATATATATTTGACCTTTTGAGTAAATTATAGATCCGGGGGGGCAATTCTAATTGGTCAATAAAAATCGATTTCAATGCTATTTCTTTTTTTTTTTTTATGAGTTTAGCCAATTTATCGTGAAAGGTAAAAGGGGATAAAGGAACCATGGGTTGATTGCTCTCTAAATGTGCGTTTTCTTCTTCTATATGTAAAAAGGGGATAAATAACTCAATCAAATTCCGCGAAGCTTCATGAAGTGCTTCTTTCGGAGTTAAACTTCCATTTGTCCATATTTCTAGAAAAAGTATCTCTTGTTTTTGATTTCCATTTCCATAGGAATGAATACTATGATTTGCATTTCGAACAGGCATGAATATAGCATCTATAGGATAACTTCCATCTTGAGAGTTATGTGGCGTTTTGATAAGATATCCACGATTTCTTTCGATTTGTAATCCAATACACAAATTGATTGATTCCGTCAGAACAGCTATATGTTGTGTATTATCAATGATTTCTACATAAGGCGGTAAGGCAATATCTTTAGCCGTTACACATCCAGGACCCCTAACACAAATAGACGCGTCACAAGTCCCATATAAATTACTTCTTAAGACAATTTCTTTCAAATTCATTAAGATTTCATGTACTGATTCCTGAATACCCACTATGGTAGAATATTCATGTGACACTTTATCAGATTTTACGCGTGTGATACATGTTCCTTCGATTTCTCCAAGCAAAGTTCTTCGCATCGCAATTCCTATTGTGTCGGCTTGACCTTTCATAAGTGGCGACAGAACAAAGCGCCCATAATAAAGACGTTTACTGTCTATTCTTGATTCAACACACTTCCATTGGCGTGTCCGAGTAGATACTGCTATTTTCTCTCGAACCATAGTAATATTATTTGATCATTGAATCATTTATTTCTCTTGTTTCTCTTGATAGTTCTTTAACGTGCATTTCTATATTCGCCTTTTTTTGGGGGGTCTACATCCATTATGTGGCATAGGGGTTACATCTCGTATAAAAGTTAATAATATGCCACTTCTGCGAATAGCTCGGAGTGCTGCGTCTCTTCCGAGACCGGGACCTTTTATCATTACTTCTGCTCGTTGCATACCTTGATCTAATACCGTACGAATAGCATTTCCCGCCGCGGTTTGAGCAGCAAAAGGTGTCCCTCTTTTTGTCCCCTTGAATCCACAAGTACCGGCAGAGGACCAAGAAACCACCCGCCCCCGTACATCTGTAATAGTGATAATGGTATTATTGAAACTAGCTTGAACATGAATAACTCCTTTTGGTATTCTACGTGCACTCTTACGTGACCCCATACGTCCATTTCTACGTGAACCGATTCGTGGTATAGCTTTTGCCATATTTTATCATTTCATAAATATCAGTCAGAGATCTATGGATATATCCATTTCATGTTACAAAATATTCCTTATTTGTCATCAGTTTCTTTAGCGAGTCTGATTATCCCTGTCTTTGTTTATGTTTCGGATTAGAACAAATTACTATAAGTCGTCCCCTTCTACGGATTAATCGACACTTTTCACAAATTTTACGGACAGAAGCTCTTATTTTCATACTTGTCATTCCTTATCTTAAATTTGAATCAACTTCGGAATCTACTTCTTTGAAGACAAAAAGTTTCTTGATAATTTTTCATCTCGATTTCCCTTCCCACGAAAGGGGCGTTCAAACCATTTAATCCTTCGAATCTTTGTTGCGGAGTCAAAAATCTCGGTAACGACTTACTTCAACTTTGATTCTATCTCCTGGTAGTATTCGTATAAAACTACGCTGGATCCTTCCTGAAACATAACCTAGAATCAGATCGTCAGTATCTAAACGAATTCGAAACATGCCATCGGGAAGCGATTCGGTAATTAAACCTTCCTGAATCCATTTTTGTTCTTTCATTCCAGGTAAAGCCTCTATGAAGTATCAACTAAAGGAGGAGTAACACAACCCAGCCCTTTGAGTTTTTTTACAATTTCAAAGAATCAACAATTTGTCTATGAGAAAGGTTACCATATAGAACACAAAATCTCTCCGCCGATTCCTTCTAGTCTAGCCTCTCGGTCGGTCATTATACCTCGAGAAGTGGACAGAATTACAATTCCCATCCCGCCTAAAATTCGAGGAATTCGTTGATAGTTTGAATAGATTCGTAGACCCGGTCGACTGATTCGGTTTAAATTGAGAAGGTTTCTATAGGGCCTTTTTCTAGCCCTTTGGTGTCTCAGCGTTAAAACCAAAAAATTTTTATGGTTTTCGCGCTGTTTTCTCATGTTTTCAATAAAACCTTCTCGTAAAAGTATTTTTACAACATTTTCGGTACTATTAGTCGATGTTATCCGAACTACTCTTTTTTGATCCATATAAGCATTTCGTATAGAGGTTAATATCTCAGCAATAGTGTCTCTACCCATTATGCCTAAAATTTTTGCTAACTCATTATTTGATATAATCAACATGTTTTTTTGTTTATGAATAACTCAAGGTATATGCGTGAGATACAATCTATCTCTTAATCTATATCTATTTTTTTCAAATAACCTACTATAAACATAGTTTTATAATACCTCGGGAGCTAAGGAAACTATTTTAGTAAAATTTTGTTTTCTTAATTCACGGGCGATCGCACCAAAAATTCGAGTTCCTTTTGGATTTCCTTCTTGATCAATAACAACTGCAGCATTGTCATCATATCGTATTATCATACCGTTGTCTCGTTTGAGTTCTTTACAAGTACGTACAATTACAGCTCTGACAACTTCTGATCTTTCTAGGGGCATATTTGGTACTGCGTCTTTGATTACAGCAACAATAATGTCACCAATCTGAGCATATTGACGATTGCTAGCGCCTATGATTCGAATACACATTAATTCTCGGGCCCCGCTGTTATCGGCTACATTTAAATGGGTCTGAGGTTGAATCATACGATTTTAAAATTTTTTCTTTCAATCCAAAGGACAAAGAAAAAAAAGAAATATTGTTTATTTCAAAAAAAAATTTGCAATTTTTTCATAAGGAAGAACCATTTTTGTTAATTGTTCTTTTTATACTTTATCCCGAAATAATGAATTGAGTTCGTATAGGCATTTTTGATGCTGCTATTGAAATTGCCCGTCTAGCTATATTTTCTGTTACTCCATTCATTTCATAAAGTATTCGACCTGGTTTAACAACAGCTACCCAATATTCGGGGGATCCTTTACCCGAACCCATACGTGTTTCTGCAGGTCTTACTGTAACTGGTTTGTCTGGAAATATCCGTACCCATATTTTTCCACCACGACGTACATTTCGTGTCATTGCTCGTCGACCCGCTTCTATTTGTCTGGCTGTGATCCAAGTAGGTTCAAGCGCCTGAAGAGCATATTTACCGAAACAAATATGATTCCCCCGATAAGAAATTCCCTTCGTTCTTCCTCTATGTTGTTTACGGAATCTGGTTCTTTTGGGGTTATAGTTGATAGTTGTTTCTGGATTCCATCCCTACTACAGAACCAGACGTGAGAATTTCTTCTCATCTGGCTCCTCGCGACTAAAAGGATTCAAAAAGAATCAAGTTTTCGCGGGCGAATATTTACTCTTCTCTTTCAGTTTTAGACTTTTTGTGTGCCTTCGAAGAATAGATCAATTAATCCGGGCTTACTTCCGCCATCCCGACTAGCGAATCAGTAAGATTTCCTTTTCCATAGAATCTTTTTCATTCACAGCTTCCATCGTTCCCATCGCTTCTTACTTAATGCTTAGGTCTTAGTTTTACAATGGAGCTCGTCATGAAAGTTGTTCTTGAGTCAATTTTCTCAGTCTTTGTTGGCCCAAAGCTCTTGATTTTTTTGTTTTACTCTAGGAAGAATAAAAGTCATTTACTTAGGATGAATCTCGATTCATGCTATATTACACTGCCCTGTTTTAATTTAAAAGATGATTTATTGACCTTACATATTGGAATTCTATATCCTTATCTTTTTTTTCTCTCGTTCTCTCATCCTTCTGTTTATCTACATTTTTCTTCTATTTTTTGTTTTTACAAAGATTTTTTTTAGAAACAAAAAAGGTTTCAGTCGCTACAAAGGTATGATCATTATATCAAATTTTGGCTGATTTTTGAAATTGAGATAATGCGAAGCGATGAGGTGGTTAGTATGTCTCTACTTATTCATTCATACTGGGGAGCAGGGATAATCGTGTTTAATCCTAACCCTAAACAACCAACGAGTCGCACACTAAGCATAGCAATTTTATCAAAGGGTCAATCGAATTTTTATTCAGCCTTATAGAATTAAAAGAATTAATTGATGGTTTGAAAAAAAAAGAGGGGTTTAATTTGTAAAAATAAGATTTTAGTATTCCTTGTCGATAAATATCCAAATTTTTATCCCCAACACGCCATAGATAGTTCGAGCACTATAGGAACAATAATCAATTTTAGCTCCAATAGTTTGGAGGGGAACCCTGCCTTCTCGTATCCATTCAACACGTGCAATCTCTTTTC